TTGTTTGTTGTTTGTTGTTTGTTGTTTGTTGTTTGTTGTTTGTTGTTTGTTGTTTGTTGTTTGTTGTTTGTTGTTTGTTGTTTGTTGTTTGTTGTTTGTTGTTTGTTGTTTGTTGTTTTATAAGGTTTCATTTTTTATTTGTTTTTGCAGTGGGGTTGGGTTAGTAAGTATGGGGTAGGATGATGTTGTGAGGAAAGGTATGGTGTATGTGTAAATGTAACTTTAGTGGTTGGGTTGGAAGATTAAGAAACATGGTATATATAAGATGTGATAGGGTGGGGAATGTTTTGTATGGGTTGCTTGGGGTAATTTGGTGTGTTCCTGTGGTTGAAGTTTTGCAACGATGGTTTTTCAGACCATAGATCTTGGAGAGAGGCCAAGCAGGAATTATTATGACTTATTTTGTTGTTTTTTTAGGGGTGTGTTTTGTGCTTGGTGGATTAGCAGTTGCGTCTAATCCATCCCCTTATTATGGAGTTGTTGGGTTGGTGTTAGCGTCTGTGGTAGGTTGTGGATGGTTGTTAAGCCTAGGGGTTTCATTTGTATCTTTGGTGTTGTTTATGGTTTATTTGGGTGGGATGCTGGTGGTTTTTGTTTATTCTGTTTCTTTAGCAGCAGATCCTTTTCCGGAGGCTTGAGGGGATTGGCGGGTGTTAGGGTATGGGGTTGGGTTTGTTTTAGTAGTTGCTATGGGGATGATTGTTAGTGATGTTGTGGGGTGTCTTAAGTTTGGTGTGGAGACGGTGGATGGTACAGGGATGTTTTCTGTTCGGTTGGATTTTAGTGGGGTAGCAATGTTTTATTCGTTGGGGGTTGGGATGTTTTTGGTAGCGGGGTGAGGATTGTTGTTGACATTGTTTGTGGTTTTAGAGCTTGTGCGGGGGTTGTCTCGGGGAGCGATTCGGGCAGTTTAGTATGAGGCAGAAAATAGTTTAATATAGAATACCAGCTTTGGGAGTTGGAGGTGAAGGTTTAATTCCTTTTTTTCTGAGGATGTTTGTGGGTTTGTAGTATTTATGAGTGTTTGACGTAAAGAGCGTTTGATGTTTTAAATGATATTCGTCAGGATTTGTAACATGAAATTGTGACGATTCGTGACGTAAAGAGCGTTTGATGTTTTAAATGATATTCGTCAGGATGTGTAGCATGAAATTGTGACGATTCGTGACGTAAAGAGCGTTTGATGTTTTAAATGATATTCGTCAGGATTTGTAGCATGAAATTGTGACGATTCGTGACGTAAAGAGCGTTTGATGTTTTAAATGATATTCGTCAGGATTTGTAGCATGAAATTGTGACGATTCGTGACGTAAAGAGCGTTTGATGTTTTAAATGATATTCGTCAGGATTTGTAGCATGAAATTGTGACGATTCGTGACGTAAAGAGCGTTTGATGTTTTAAATGATATTCGTCAGGATTTGTAGCATGAAATTGTGACGATTCGTGACGTAAAGAGCGTTTGATGTTTTAAATGATATTCGTCAGGATTTGTAGCATGAAATTGTGACGATTCGTGACGTAAAGAGCGTTTGATGTTTTAAATGATATTCGTCAGGATTTGTAGCATGAAATTGTGACGATTCGTGACGTAAAGAGCGTTTGATGTTTTAAATGATATTCGTCAGGATTTGTAGCATGAAATTGTGACGATTCGTGACGTCACGCGCGAAAAATTTTGTGTTCGTGTGGGGTTTGGCATATTAATGCAACCCCAGCGGAATTAGAAAGCGAAAAATATGTGAACAGTGAGCGTAAAATTTGCGATGAAGAGGTGGAAAAAATTTAGTCGAAAGTTCCTAGTTTTAGTCGAAAAGTTAGAGGAAAGGTGAAGTAAGAAATTATGTCTTACGAGCATGAATTTAATAGCAACACGAGGAGATCTTGCAAGATCATAGTAATGAATGCGAAACAAAGTGCATCAGTGTGAAAATGATTCCCCGGATACGTCAACCGTCTCATTGAGTAATTCCTGAGAGTGACGAACAAGCCCGCGGGCCATCGTAGCTCACGTTAATAGATTGTATGCTCCTGCTCTAGCTACCATGGGCCACCTGTGAGGATTCCAGAAAAAAAAAAGGAACCAACAGCCGAAAACCACCCGGATGCCGCGATTACGAGGGACGGTGTACCTGAAATAGTATGAATGTATCTGTGAAGAGCAAGGTCAGAGGATTAATATGTGCTATGGCCCTGAAAAAGGAACCAGAGGCGCAAAAGAGCAAGTAGCGTGAGGGGTGTAGGGGGAAAGAATGGGCCTGAAGCTAGTATCTTAGTATCTTATATGCGGCGCGTTGCTGATTTCACGTGAGGTGAACGATTAATAAATCACCTGGTTCTCTGGAGGCCTCCGTTACGAGAGCGTTTGGCACCTTAGACCTGGCACGGTTAATATTATGTATAATCTGGCACTTACCGTGTCCTCGGAGGGGGTTTTAATGTATAACTCCACATTCTATGGGTTTAGTACGGTGGTAGTAGGGGTATTTGGTTTGTGCACTGGATGGAGGTTCCTTGTGGTAGGATGTGTTCGGTAATGTTGATATCCTGTGTGGGATTAATGTGTTTAGGACTTACATGTAATGTATCATGTGGCCGAGAGTGGTATGTAATAGTACATGAATTATGGCCAAAATGCCCCTTCGGGGGGGGAAGGGGGGGGGAAGGTTATGTGGTAGGGAAAACTCTAAGAAGGGACGTAGCCTTCAGTCTTTGGTTTACAAGACCAATGTTTTGTATAAACTATTAGAGTGTTTTTAGTAGTTGAGTATCTTGTTTTCTAGTGTGGAGGTGATTGGAAAGAGGACTAGGAGAATTGTGAAGTAGGTGAGGGAGGCTAGCTGTCCGATAATGATGAATGGGTGTTCTACTGGTTGGCTGCCAATTCATGTTAGGATGAAAAGGTTGGTAACTAGGATTCAGAATAGGGCTTGGGATAGGGGACGGAAGGTTATTGTTCGTTGTTTTGATTTGTGCAGGAATGGGGCTAGGAAAAGGACTAGGACGGAGGCTGCTAGGGCTAGTACTCCTCCTAGTTTGTTGGGGATGGAGCGTAGGATGGCATATGCGAATAGGAAGTATCATTCTGGTTTGATGTGCGGGGGTGTGACTAGTGGGTTGGCTGGCGAGAAGTTTTCTGGGTCTCCTAGTAGGGTTGGTGAGAATAGGGCTAGGGTTGTTAGGAGGAGGAGTATAATGATGAATCCTGTTACGTCTTTTAGGGAAAAGTATGGATGAAATGGGATTTTATCGCAGTTTGATGAGAGTCCTAGAGGGTTGTTTGAGCCGGATTCATGGAGAAAGGTAAGGTGGATTAGGGTTAAGCCTGCAATTGCGAATGGGAGGAGGAAGTGTAGGGCGAAGAAGCGGGTTAGTGTTGGGTTGTCTACGGAGAATCCCCCTCAGGCTCACTCTACGATAGTTTGGCCGATGTATGGGATAGCAGAGAATAGGTTGGTGATGACAGTAGCACCTCAGAATGATATTTGTCCTCATGGGAGGACATAGCCTACGAAGGCAGTTGCTATTAGGGTCAGTAGTAGAATAACTCCTGTGTTTCAGGTTTCTTTATATAGGTAGGAGCCATAGTAAAATCCGCGTCCGATGTGGAAGTAGATGCAGATGAAGAATATTGAGGCTCCGTTGGCGTGTAGGTTGCGGATTAGTCAGCCGTATTGGACGTTTCGGCACGTGTGGGCGACGGACGAGAAGGCTAGGGTCGTGTCTGCGGTGTAATGTATTGCTAGTAGTAGGCCTGTTGTGATTTGTACGATTAGGCAGATGCCTAAGAGGGATCCGAAGTTCCATCAAGCGGAGATATTAGGAGGAGTGGGTAGGTCAATCAGGGAGTTGTTGACTATTTTTAGTAGGGGGTGGTGTTTTCGTAAGTTTGGGGCCATTATTTGTTGATTCTATGTATTATCAGAATGATTAGGATTGATAGGGCGAATGATCCTAGGTAGGTTTTGATGAGTCCGGTGTGAAGGGTGGTGGATGATTTTGATGCTATGAGTTGTAAGTCAGCGAGTCCTTCTGGCCCTATTTTTTTGTACCATGATAGGTCGATTAAGTGCGATGAGAGTTTTTGCCCGGTGTTTAATAGGCTTAGGGAGCTTAAGCGGTGTGTTAGTGGGTTGAAGTACCCTAGTGTAGAGGAGAAATTTGAGTATGTGTTTGGTTTGGGTTTTGCTAATGTGTGTGTTATTTTGGCTAGTTCGATGGCGAGGATGATTCCTATGATTGTGAGGACAAGGGCTGCGGTTTTTATGTGTGTTGGTATAGTTATTGGTGGTGTTTTTGTTGGGGTGATGTAGGAGGTGATAAGTAGGCCGGCTATGATGCTGCCTAATGCGAGACGGGTGATTGGGTTGGTGATTTTTGGGTCGTTTTCGTTTATTGGGGTGATTGCAGGTATGCGGGTGAATCCTGTTTGTACGAGGATTGTTATTCGTAGGCTGTAGGTGGCGGTAAATGATGTGGCGAGGAGGGTGGTTAGTAATGCTCATGCATTCAGATATGAGGTATTAAGGCTTTCGATGATTAGATCTTTTGAGTAGAATCCGGCTAGGAATGGAGTTCCTATTAGGGCTAGGTTGCCGATGGTCAAGCATGAGGTGGTCGTTGGGAGTATTTTTTGTAGACCCCCTATCTTTCGAATGTCCTGTTCTCCGTTAAGGTTGTGAATGATTGATCCTGAGCATAGGAATAATATGGCTTTGAAGAAGGCGTGAGTGGAGATGTGTAGGAATGTTAGTTGGGGTAGGTTTAGTCCAATGGTGGTTATTATAAGTCCTAGTTGACTTGATGTGGAGAAGGCAATGATTTTTTTAATGTCGTTTTGTGTGAGGGCGCATGTGGCGGCAAATAGTGTGGAGAGGGCGCCTAAGCAGAGGCACGTAGTGAGGGCAGTTTGGTTGTTGGATAGTATGGGGTGGGTGCGAATAAGTAGGAAGACTCCGGCTACTACTATTGTGCTAGAGTGAAGTAGGGCGGAGACTGGGGTTGGGCCTTCTATAGCAGCTGGGAGTCAGGGGTGTAGTCCAAATTGGGCTGATTTTCCTGCTGCAGCTAGGATTAGGCCTAGTAGTGGTAGGATTGGGGTTTGGTTGGGGGATAGGGCTTGTTGTATTTCTCATGAGTTGGTGGTGGATGCTAGTCATGCTATGCTTAGGATGAGGCCGATGTCTCCAATTCGGTTGTATAGAACAGCTTGGAGTGCAGCTGTATTAGCTTCTGCTCGGCCTTGCCATCAGCCAATTAGTAGGAAGGATATGATTCCTACTCCTTCTCAACCAATGAATAAGAGGAATATGTTGTTGGCGATTGTTAGGATTAGTATGGCGATTAGGAATATTAGTAGGTAGGAGAAGAATTTTTTGATATATGGTTCAGTGGCTATGTATCAGGATGCGAATTGGAGGATGGATCAAGTTACGAATAGTGCGATGGGAAAGAATATTGTTGAGTATATATCAATTTTAAAGCTGAGGGGGATTTTAAAGTTGGTGATGAATTTTCATTCCAGACATGAAGTGATGCTTTCTGTTCCTGAGTGAAGGAATAGTGTTATTGGGATTAGACTGGTGAAGAAGGCGGCTTTGATGGTGCGGGTAATGGTATCTGGGGAGTTTGTAGGGGGTTTTGAGAGGAGAGGAAGGATTATTGGGGTAGCGATTAATGTTAGTGTTAGGAGTATGGATGTGTTTAGTAGTAGGGTTATCTCCATTACTTTTACTTGGATTTGCACCAAGGTGGGTGGTTCCTAAGACCAATGGATTACTGCTATCCTTTAAAAGTAAGGGGGCTGAGGTTTTAGACTCAGATGCAGGAGTTAGCAGTCCCTGCTGGTTAAACTCCCCCTTGGCAGGCAAGAAGGGTTTAACTTCTATTTTTAGGATCACAGTCTAATGTTTGGTTTGAAACTATGCCTGCATAGGGGGATCCCTGAGATTAGTTCTGGTTTTAGGATTAGGAGGAGTATGGGGAGGGTATGAAGTGTTATGAGAAGATGTTCTCGTGTGGTTGAATTTTGGATGGAGGTGATGTAGGTTGGTGTGATTCCTCGTTGTGTTGTTAGTAGTATAAATAGTGTGTAGGCAGCAGTTAATAGGGTAGCGATTCCGGTTAGGATGATAGTGAAGGGGGATCAGTTGAATAAGGTGATTATGATGGTGAGTTCTGCTATTAGGTTAGTTGTTGGGGGTAGGGCCATGTTTGTCAGGTTAGCTAGTAGTCATCAAATAGCTATTAGTGGGAGGATGGGTTGTAGGTTGCGTGTTAATAGTAAGATTCGGCTGTGAGTACGTTCATAGTTTGTGTTGGCTAGGCAGAATAGTATTGAGGAGGTGAGTCCGTGGGAGATTATTAAAATTATTGCACCTGAGAAGGATCATTGGGTCTGGATTATTCCAGCTGCGATGACTAGTCCTATGTGGCTTACGGATGAGTAGGCAATGAGTGCTTTTAGGTCAGTTTGGCGTAGACAGATGGAGCTTGTTATTAGAGCCCCTCATAGTGATAGGGCAAGGAATGGATAATAGAGGAAGTTTATTAGGGGTGTTATTAGGATAGTAATTCGTATGATGCCATATCCTCCTAGTTTTAGGAGTAGCGCGGCTAGTAATATGGAGCCTGCAATGGGTGCTTCTACATGGGCTTTGGGCAGTCATAGGTGCAGTCCATATAGGGGGGCTTTTACTATGAATGCTATTAGTAGGGCCAGGCTTGATATTAAGTTGGTTCATGAAGTAGTTAAGGGAGAGTTCATTAGGTTTAGTATGGTCAGGTGGATGGTTCCAATTTGTATGTGGAGATGGAGGATGGCTACTAGAAGGGGGAGAGAGCTGATGAGAGTGTAGAATAGCAGGTAGATGCCAGCGCTTAGGCGCTCTGGTTGGTTACCTCAGCGTGTAATAAGGATTAAGGTGGGGATGAGGGTTGCTTCGAATGAGATATAAAATATTGTTAGCTCTGTGGTTGAAAATGCCAGTAGAATAAATGGTTGGATTATGATTAGTGTGATGATGAAGGTTCGTTTTCGTGTTAGGGGTTCAGTATGCAGGTGATTTTGGCTTGCTATGATTATTAGTGGGAGTAGTCAACATGATAGGACTATTAGGGGAGATGAGATTTGGTCAATTCCAGTTCATTGGGTTGTTGTTTTATGAGGGAAGTACGTTGGGGATAATCAGTGGAGACTAATAGTGGCGATTATTAGGCTATGTACAGTGATGTTAGTTCATAGGAATTTTGCTGGTGATAGGAGGGCTGTTGGGAGGAGTATGATTGTTGGTAGGATAACTTTTAGCATTGTAATAGGTTTAGATTGTGAAGATGGTCTGAGCCGTGTGTTCGTGTGGAGGCTACCAGTATTGCTAGGCCTGTGCCCGCTTCGCAGGCTGAGAATGCGAGTATGAGGATGGGTATTAAAGTAGGAGAGGGTGTTTGATTTTCGATAGGTCAGGTTGATAAGGCTATGTATATGGATAGTATTATGCTCTCTAAACATAGGAGGGCTGAGATTAGGTGGGTCCGGTGGAATGCTAGGCCTAGGCTGCTTAGGGTAAAGGCTGAATAGAAGCTTAGATGTAATGATGACATAGAGAAAGTCATAGGGTTGAGCTATGATCTGTTGAGCCGAAATCAACTGTCTTGTTTAGACTAACTTTCTTGGTTTATTCTGCTCATTCTAGTCCACCTTGTAGTCATTCATAAATTAACCCTAAGGTGAGTAGTAGAATAATGATGAAGGTTCAAGTTAGTGTGGTAGTTGGAGATTGAAGTTGGGTTGCTCAGGGGAGTGGTAGTAGGAGTGCAATTTCTAGGTCGAATAGGAGAAATAAGATTGCTACTGAGGAAGAATCGGATTGAGAAGGGGAGTCGGGCTGATCCTAGTGGGTCAAATCCACATTCATAGGGTGATAGTTTTTCTGAGTCTGGGGTGATTTGTGCGAGTCAAAAGTTTAATGTGGTTAAAATAATGCTTAGGGTGAGGGATAGGATTAGTATAAATGTGACTATGTTTATTGCTCTTCTCTGGGGTTAAACCAGATTCTATAGATTGGAAGTCAATTGTAATTAGTATACTAGAAGGGCAGGATCCTCATCAGTAAATTGTCATATAGAGGAATAATCAGATGATGTCTACGAAGTGTCAGTATCAGGCAGCGGCTTCGAATCCAAAGTGGTGGTTTGATGTAAAGTGGAATTTGATTAGTCGTAGTAGGCATACAGACAGGAAGGATGAGCCGATGATTACATGTAGTCCGTGGAATCCTGTGGCGACGAAGAATGTTGAGCCGTATACTCCGTCAGCGATTGAGAATGGAGCTTCATAGTACTCTATTGCTTGAAGTGCTGTGAAGTAGAATCCTAATAGGATAGTTAGGCTTAGTGCATGGATTGCTTGGTTTCGGTTACCTTCTGTGATGCTATGGTGAGCTCATGTTACGGTGACGCCTGAGGCTAGTAGGATGGCTGTGTTTAGTAGGGGAACTTCTAGTGGGTTGAGTGGTTTGATTCCTGTTGGAGGTCATTGACCACCTAGTTCAGGGGTGGGGACTAGGCTTGAGTGGAAGAATGCTCAGAAAAATCCTAGGAAGAAGAATGCTTCGGATGTGATGAAAAGGATTATTCCATATCGTAGGCCTTTTTGTACGGTAGGTGTGTGATGGCCTTGGAATGTGCCTTCTCGGATAATATCTCGTCATCATTGAATTATAATTAGAATTATGGCGAGTAATCCTAGGCTTAGTAGTTGTGAGGAGTTATGATGGAATCATATGATCAGTCCTGATGTAGTGAGTAGAGCAGCGGCGGCTCCAAAGATTGGTCATGGGCTTGGATCTACTATGTGGTAGGAGTGTGCTTGGTGGGCCATTAGATGTTTTCTTGTAAGTATAGGCTCAGTAGTAAGACGAAGACGTAGGCTTGGATTATGGCTACTGCAATTTCTAGGATGGTGAGTAAGAGTAGAATTAGGGCAGTAAGAATGGATACGGCGGGTAGGATTGGTAGAAGAGCGGTTGTGGCTGTGGAGATTAGTTGGATTAGCAGGTGTCCTGCGGTGAGGTTTGCAGTGAGGCGAACCCCTAAGGCTAGTGGACGGATAAGGAGGCTGGTAGTTTCGATAAGGATTAATGCTGGGATGAGTGGGGTTGGAGTGCCCTCTGGTAGAAGGTGGCCTAGGGAGGCTGAAGGTTGATTTCGTAACCCTGTGAGAAGTGTGGCTAATCAGAGGGGGAAGGCTAGGGCTATGTTTATTGATAGTTGGGTGGTTGGGGTAAATGTGTATGGTAGGAGGCCTAGAAGGTTAATTGTGAGTAGTAGAGTTATTAGTGAGGTCAGGATTAGTGCTCATTTATGGCCTTTTTTATTTAATGGAATTATCAGTTGCTTTGTGATGAGATGTAGTAGTCATGATTGTAGGGTAGAGAGGCGGTTGGCGACTCATCGGTTGTCTGGTGATGGGAGTAATAGGGCAGGGAATAGTATTGAAATAAGGATTAGGGGGATGGCTATAAAATGTGGGCTAGCAAATTGATCAAAGAAGCTTAGGTTCATGGTCAGATTCATGAGGTGGTTTTATATGATGTGGTGGGTTTGGTTGAGGGGGAGTTGGTTTGGGTGAATGATAGTAGTTTTGGTTGGATTGTTAGAAGGAAGGTTAGTCATGTTATTAGTATAATGGAGAATCATGGGTTTGGGTTGAGTTGTGGCATATCATTAAGGAGGTGTTGGATCCTCTTTCGCTAGCTTAAAAGGCTAGTGCTGTTCCATAGCTTCTTAATGGTTATGATGATATGAGTGAGGATCAGTTTTCGAAGAAAGTAAGTGGGGTTGATTCTACTACGATTGGTATATAGCTGTGGTTAGCCCCACAGATTTCAGAGCATTGGCCGTAGAAGACACCGGGACGAGTAGTAATAAATGATGTTTGATTTAGCCGGCCTGGAATTGCGTCTGTTTTTACTCCTAGTGCTGGCACTGCTCAAGAGTGTAATACGTCACTGGCTGTTACGATAATTCGTACGTGTGATTCTATTGGGATAACAACTCGATGGTCAACTTCTAGGAGTCGAAAGTGTCCTGGGAGGAGTTCTGTTGTGGGGATTATGTATGAGTCAAATGTTAGGTCTTTGAAGTCTGTATATTCATAGGATCAGTATCACTGATGGCCGATAGCTTTTAATGTTAGGTCTGGCTCGTCAATTTCGTCTATTATGTAGAGGATTTGTAGTGATGGGAGAGCAAGCAGGATTAAGACAATAGCAGGTAGGATTGTCCAAATTAGTTCGATTTCTTGGGCATCGACGGTATTTGAGGATAGTTTTTCTATAAGTATTAGTGCTAGGAGATATAGGACTAGGCTGCAGATTGCTAGTGCAACTATCAGAGCATGGTCGTGGAATTCGACTAGTTCTTCTATAATAGGAGATGAGGCATCTTGGAACCCGAATTGTGAGTGGTTAGCCATGTGAGATGTACAGGATTTTCACCTGTGATTTAGTCTTGACAGGTCTATGTAATTGTTTTACTAACGTCTCATGAGAAAGAAGCATAAGTGGTTTGATGCGGTTGGCTTGAAACCAGCATATGAGGGTTCGAATCCTTCCTTTCTTGTACTTGAACAAAGGCTGGTTCTTCGAAGGTGTGGTATGGGGGAGGGCAGCCGTGGATCCATTCGATGTTAGTGGATGGTAGTTCTGGTTGTAGGACTTTTCGTTTTGATGTGAAGGCTTCTCAGATGATGAATATTAGTATGATTACAGCTGTTATAGAAATTAGGGAGCCGATAGATGATATGGTATTTCATAGAGTGTATGCGTCTGGGTAGTCTGAGTATCGTCGGGGCATGCCGGCTAATCCTAGGAAATGTTGTGGGAAGAATGTTAGGTTCACACCAGTGAATATTACTCCAAAGTGAGCTTTGGCTCATGTTGGATGTAGAGTATATCCTGTGAATAGGGGGAATCAGTGGGTAAATCCAGCTAGGATTGCAAATACGGCCCCTATTGAGAGGACATAGTGGAAGTGGGCGACTACGTAATATGTGTCGTGGAGGGCAATGTCTAGTGAGGAGTTTGCTAATACGATTCCAGTTAGGCCTCCGATAGTAAATAGGAAAATAAATCCTAGGGCTCATAGTATTGGGGGATCTCATTTGATAGTGCCTCCGTGCAGGGTGGCTAATCAGCTAAATACTTTAATACCTGTAGGAATGGCGATGATTATTGTGGCTGATGTGAAGTATGCTCGTGTATCCACATCCATTCCGACAGTGAATATGTGGTGGGCTCATACAATGAACCCGAGGAATCCGATTGATAATATGGCTCATACTATTCCTATATAGCCGAATGGTTCTTTTTTGCCTGCGTAGTATGCTACTACGTGTGAGATAATTCCAAATCCTGGTAGGATTAAGATGTAAACTTCTGGGTGACCGAAGAATCAGAATAAGTGTTGGTATAATACGGGGTCGCCTCCTCCTGCTGGGTCGAAGAATGTAGTGTTTAGGTTACGATCCGTCAGTAGCATGGTAATACCGGCAGCTAGTACGGGCAGGGAGAGTAAGAGTAGGACAGCAGTGATAAGTACTGATCATACGAATAATGGAGTTTGGTATTGGGATAGAGCAGGGGGTTTTATGTTGATGGCTGTTGTAATGAAGTTAATTGCTCCTAGGATGGATGAGACACCTGCTAGGTGAAGAGAGAAGATGGCCAGGTCTACTGAGGCTCCAGCATGGGCTAGGTTGCCGGCTAGTGGGGGGTATACTGTTCATCCAGTTCCTGCTCCTGCTTCTACTGTTGAGGAGGCTAGTAGGAGCAGGAAGGATGGTGGAAGGAGTCAAAAGCTTATGTTATTTATGCGTGGGAATGCTATGTCTGGGGCGCCAATTATGAGTGGAACTAGTCAGTTTCCGAAGCCTCCGATCATGATTGGTATAACTATAAAGAAAATTATTACGAAGGCATGTGCTGTAACGATTACATTATAGATTTGGTCGTCTCCTAGGAGAGTTCCTGGTTGGCCTAGTTCTGCACGGATGAGTAGGCTCAGGGCTGTTCCGACTATACCAGCTCAAGCGCCAAAGATTAGGTATAGAGTGCCAATGTCTTTGTGGTTAGTTGAGAATAATCATCGGGTAATGAAAGTCACAGGTAAGATGGCTGAGTGTTAAGGCGTTAGGCTGTAGACCTTTTTACAGAGGTTCGATTCCTCTTCTTATCGACTCTGTAGTGAAATTCATGTTGAGTTGCAAGCTCATTGATGTACATTAAGTGTACCGGAGTCTGGTTAGATGGAAGCCCGCTGGTTTAGGCATCTAGCTGTTAACTAGGATTTTGTGGGATCGAGGCCCGCCCGTCTAGAGTAAGGCCCTAGCTTAATTAAAGCACTTGAGTTGCATTCATGGGATGTAGGTTAATGTCCTGCGGGTCTTAACAGAAACTAAGAGGTTTTGACTCTTGTCTAAGGCTTTGAAGGCCTTCGGTTTGGGTTATCCTAAGTTTCTAGGTAATGGTAAGAATTATTGGGGAAATGGGCAGGAGTAATATAGATAGTGAGGAGAGGATGGCAATTAAGGTGTTAGATGTTTTATTGATATGTCATTGCTTCATATGGTTAGTGGAATTTGGTGGAAGCGTAATTGTTGAGTAGTATGTGAGGCGTAGGTAGAAGAATAGTCCTAGTAGGGATAGTATTGCAATTAGTGTTGCGGCTACTGTTATTTCTTGTTTTGTTAGGTCGTAGATAATAAATCATTTTGGTATGAATCCTGTTAGTGGGGGTAGACCTGCTAGTGAGAGGAGTGTTAGTATCAGGGTTGTGTTTAGTACGGGGGCTTTTGTTCAAGAGATTATTATTGTAGATAGTTTTAGAGATTTGGTTATGTTTAATGTGAGAAACACGGAGGCAGTTATAATGGAATAGACGTAGAAGTTTAGTATGGTAAGGTTTGGGTTGTAGATGATAATGATAGTTATTCAGCCTAAGTGGGAGATGGATGAAAAGGCTAAGATTTTTCGTGTTTGGGTTTGGTTTAGGCCTATTCAGCCTCCTAGGGCAGTAGAGGCAATGGCTATGGTGGTTAATAGTGTTGGATTTACGGAGTGGGATACTAGGAATAGGATTGTGATTGGTGGTAGTTTTATGATTGTGGATAGTATTAGGGCGGTAGTTATTGATGAGCCTTGTAATACTTCGGGGAATCAGAAGTGGAATGGTACCAGTCCAAGTTTTATTGCAATTGCTGTTGTTAGTAGCAGACATGATGTTGGGTTATTTATTTGAGTGATGTCTCATTGGCCTGTCACATAAGCATTAGTTATGCTTGCGAAAAGGAGTAATGTTGAGGCAGCTGCTTGTACTAGGAAGTATTTGATTGTAGCTTCGATTGCTCGTGGATGGTGCGATTTTGCAATGAGTGGAATGATTGCTAGGGTGTTGATTTCTAGTCCTATCCAGGCTATCATTCAATGGTTGCTTGAGATTGTGATGGTAGTTCCTAGGAGTAGGCTTATGAGAAATGTTAATTTTGCATGTGGGTTCATTAGTAGGGGAAGGGGTTAAACCATCATTTTCGGGGTATGGGCCCGATAGCTTTGTTAGCTTACCCTACTAGAAAGTAATATAATGGAAGTATGGAGGGTTTTGATCTCTTCTGTGTAGGTTCGATTCCTACTTTTCTAAGGTTTAAGGCAGGAGTAACTAGGAAATGAGAGGGTTGGTATACCTCCATGTTCACTTTATCAAAGTGATCCTTTGTGTTCAGGCACATTTCCATAATTTCTTAGGTATGGGGGTAAGCCTGCATAGCAAATTGGTATGCTAGTGTGTCATAGGCATAGGGCTAGTGTTAGTGGTAAAAAGTTTTTTCAGAGAAGGTGTATAAGTTGGTCGTAGCGGAATCGTGGATACGAGGCGCGGACTCATAGGAAGCTGAAGGATAGCAGTAAGACCTTTGTGGCAAGGATGGTTGGAAATAGTTCTGGTTGTGGGCTCAGGGTGCTTGGGTTTAGGAATAAAATGGCAGTTAATGTGTTTATTAGTATGATGTTTGCATATTCAGCTAGGAAAAATAGGGCGAATGGCCCTGCGGCATATTCCACGTTGAAGCCCGATACTAACTCGGATTCTCCTTCTGTGAGATCAAATGGGGCGCGGTTTGTTTCGGCGAGAGTTGAGATGAATCATATTATTGCAAGTGGTCATGATGAGAAGATGAGGTATAGTGGCTCTTGGGTCGTAGCCAGTGTGTTTAGGGTATAGTTGCCACTTAGTATAATGATTGAGAGAAGGATAATAGCTAGGGTTACTTCGTATGAAATGGTTTGGGCTACTGCTCGGAGTGCTCCGATTAGGGCATATTTTGAATTGGAGGCCCATCCTGACCATAGGATTGAGTATACTGCTAGGCTTGATATGGCTAGCAGAAACAGGAGGCCCAAGTTTAGGTCAGTGAGTGAGAATGGAAGGGGGAGAGGGATTCAGACTGTGATTGCTAGAAGTAGTGCTAGTATAGGGGTTATGATGAATAGAAATGGTGAAGAGGTGGATGGACGAATGGGCTCTTTGGTGAATAGTTTCACTCCATCTGCCACAGGCTGTAGTAGGCCAAAAGGTCCTACGATGTTTGGGCCTTTTCGAGCTTGTATATAGCTTAGGATTTTTCGTTCTACTAATGTTAGGAAGGCTACGGCAATTAGGATGGGAATGGCATAAGATAGTGATATGAAGAGGTGGGTTGATGTGGGAAGTTGAGTCATGGATGTGGTGGAGCTAGGGAGAGGACTTGAACCTCTGGATAAAGGGCTTAAGCCTTTTGCATTTGCCGATCTCTGCCACGCTAGCGACCCTTTTCTAGGGTATTAAGGTATAATTGGTGTCTTGGTAGTAATTTAGTTGGGTTCATTACTTTAAGGGAGGCGTGCTTGTGGTATTGGCCTCACTTTTCCGGTCCTTTCGTACTAGGACAAGTTCATCATAGATAGAAACCGACCTGGATTGCTCCGGTCTGAACTCAGATCACGTAGGACTGTTAATCGTTGAACAAACGAACCCTTAATAGCGGCTGCACCATTAGGATGTCCTGATCCAACATCGAGGTCGTAAACCTCCTTGTCGATAAGGGCTCTTGAAGGAGATTGCGCTGTTATCCCTGGGGTAGCTTGGTTCATTGGTCAGTTATACTGGGTCTGTATACTGTTAGTACGTTGAGTGGTTGCTCTTGGTCAAGAGGGAAGGTCTTGTTTTTGGAGGATTTGTTTTTCTCCAAGGTCGCCCCAACCAAAAAATACGAGCCAACATTTAGTGTTAATGGGCCTGGTAGGTTTAGGTTATGCAGGCAGTGGCCGTTGATTTTTAAGTTCCACAGGGTCTTCTCGTCTTATGGTATTATTCCTGCTTTTGCACGGGAAGATCAATTTCACTGGTTATCTGCAAGAGACAGCTAAGACCTCGTTTAGCCATTCATACAAGTCCCGATTTATGAGACAATTGATTGCGCTACCTTCGCACGGTTAGGATACCGCGGCCGTTGAACACTATGTCACTGGGCAGGCGTCACCTTTAATACTTGGTTGGCTAAAGGCTATGTTTTTGGTAAACAGTCGGGCCTTGGGTTTGCCTAGTTCCTTTTGCTGATTTAAACCTTTCTAGTGAGCGCTCCTAGTGTCGGGTTAACAGGATGTATATAGTACATAGTCTTGTTGCAGTTGGAGTACTAGTTGTAATCTGTTAATAATTTGAGGATGTAAGCTTGCGCTTAAGAGGGGAGGAGCCCAAGTTACTTATTTTAGCATTAATTCTTCTATAGGTATAGGTTGGCCTGTTAGTGATGAGGGAGTCATGATGTTTTGTGATTTTTTGGGTTTGGAGCTTTGACGCACTCTTTATTGGTGGCTGCTTAAAGGCCCACAGTATGTGTGTTTGATTTTTATCCGCTGGAAGAGGTTGTGTCCTTTTTTAAAGGGGCTGTACCCCCTTTAAATAGCTCTTAATTTGCTACATAGGAGTTGTTGAGTGTCTGGGGAGAGGAATTAAGGAAGAACTTAAATTCATTTCACAGGCAACCAGCTATCACCCAGCTCGGTTGGCTTTTCACCTCTACTAACAAGTCGTCCCACTCTTTTGCAACAGAGACGGGTTCGCTCAGAGATAGCTGCTTGTAAGTAGCTCGCTTGGGTTTCGGGATGGCAAGCTTAAATCCATTTTGCTTGGTTGTTCTTGCTAGATCATGATGCAAAAGGTACAAGGGTTTATCTTTGCTGTTTGGTGCTTGATTTTTCATTGTTATTTCATCATTCCCTTACGGTACAGGATCTCTATTGCTCCAAGATAGCTATTCTTTTCTATCGCCTATACTAAGTTTGGAAAATGTTTTAGTTTAAAAGGTTAAGTTGTTTTTAATTTTTTTCTCAGGTCAAGAGTGGTTGGGCTAGAGGTGGGCTTCAAGGTGACCTGGTTAGTTACAGGTATCTTTCAGGTGTAAGCTGAATGCTTTTTGTTATAGCTACGCCTTGATATGCTAAGTACACCTTCCGGTACACTTACCTTGTTACGACTTACCTCATCTTTAGCTTATAAGGGTATTAGTTATTGAAGTTTGGAGCTTGCGAGGAGGGTGACGGGCGGTATGTACGTGTCCCAGAGCCAGTTTAAAGGAAGCTTTATTATCATCCTTTACTGCTAAATCCACCTTCTAGGGATAGTTTCATATCTCTTTCCGTATTTTCTACTATTAGAAAATGTAGCCCATTTCTTCCGTCTCATAAGCTATACCTTGACCTGTCTTGTTAGCGTGAGGGCTATTGTGCTCACTGTTGCTCTTTCAATGGAGGTGAGCTGGCGACGGCGGTATGTAGGCTGCTTTGGGCGAGAGGCGGTTGGGTGTAGCGTGGGTTATCGATTATAGAACAGGCTCCTCTAGGTGGGTTTGGGACACCGCCAAGTCCTTAGAGTTTTAAGCGTTTGTGCTCGTAGTTCTCAGGCGGATACTTCGGTAAGGCTAAGTACCAAGATTTAGGGCTAGGCATAGTGGGGTATCTAATCCCAGTTTGTGTCCTAGCTTTAGTGGATCTGATTAATCGTTAACTTGGTAGGATCATTTTAATGATGGTTTTAGGTGTGACTTGGGCTTATGACGGCTCAGTTACATTTTGATCCTAGGTATTACGATAGTACACATACCACTCTTTACGCCGTACTACAGTTAATTTGGGCTTCTTGTGTGACCGCGGTGGCTGGCACAAGATTTACCAACCCTAGGCAGTTGCTATGACTAAGTCAAGTTTACACTCATTGCTTAATGTTAATTACTGCTGAATACCCGTGGGGGTGTGGCCAAGCAAGGCGTCTTGGGCTGCAAGGGCGAGCCTGATACCTGCTCCTTTTGTCTTGGTAAGAGGTTAAGGGCATTTACACTGGAGCGCGGATACTTGCATGTATATATCTAGCAAAAACTAACGGTAAGGTTAGGACTAAGTCTTTTGTCCTCGGGTAGTGTAGCTAACCATCTTGGCATCTTCAGTGCCATGCTTTATTTAAGCTACGGGGAC